TAGTGATAGGTTCTATAGGAACTGGACGATCCTGTTTGGTCAAATACCTAGCGACAAACTCCTATGTTCCTTTCATTACGGTATTTCCGAACAAGTTCCTGGATGACAAGCCTAAAGGTTATCTTATTGATGATATCGATATTGATGATAGTGACGATATTTATGATAGTGATGATGACCTTGATATTGATAAGGAGCTGCTAACTATGACGAATGCGCTAACTATGTATATGACGCCGAAAATAGACCGATTTGATATCACCCTTCAATTCGAATTAGCAAAAGCAATGTCTCCTTGCATAATATGGATTCCAAACATTCACGATCTGCATGTGAATGAGTCGAATTACTTATCCCTCGGTCTATTAGAGAACTATCTCTCCAGGGATTGTGAAAGATGTTCCACTGGAAAGATTCTTGTTATTGCTTCGACTCATATTCCCCAAAAAGTGGATCCCGCTCTAATAGCTCCGAATAAATTAAATACATGCATTAAGATACGAAGGCTTCTTCTTCCACAACAACGAAAGCACTTTTTCATTCTTTCATATACTAGGGGATTTCACTTGGAAAAGAAGATGTTCCATACTAACGGATTCGGGTCCATAACCATGGGTTCCAATGCGCGAGATCTTGTAGCACTTATCAATGAGGCCCTATCAATTAGTATTACACAGAAGAAATCCATTATAGAAACTAATACAATTAGATCAGCTCTTCATAGAAAAACTTGGGATTTTCGATCCCAGATAAGATCGGTTCAGGATCATGGGATCCTTTTCTATCAGATAGGAAGGGCTGTTACACAAAATGTACTTCTAAGTAATTGCCCCATAGATCCTATATCTATCTATATGAAGAAGAAATCATGTAAGGGAGGGGATTCTTATTTGTACAAATGGTACTTCGAACTTGGAACGAGCATGAAGAAATTAACGATACTTCTTTATCTTTTGAGTTGTTCTGCCGGATCGGTCGCTCAAGATCTTTGGTCTTCATCCAGACACGATGAAAAAAATTGGATCACTTCTTATGGATTCGTTGAGAATGATTCTGATCTAGTTCATGGCCTATTACTATTATTACTATTAGAAGTAGAAGGCGCTCTGGCTCTGGCGGGATCCTCACGGACAGAAGAATATTGCAGTCAGTTTGATAATAATCGAGTGACATTACTTCTTCGGTCCGAACCAAGGAATCAGTTAGATATGATGCAAAATGGATCTTGTTCTATCGTTGATCAGAGATTTCTATATGAAAAATACGAATCGGAGTTTGAAGAAGGGGCCCTCGATCCGCAACAGATAGAGGAGGATTTATTCAATCAGATAGTTTGGGCTCCTAGAATATGGCGCCCTTGTGGCAATCTATTTGATTGTATCGAAAGGCCCACTGAATTGGGATTTCCCTATTGGACTGGGTCATTTCGGGGTAAATGGATCATTTATCATAAAGAGGATGAGCTTCAAGAGAATGATTCGGAGTTCTTGCAGAGTGGAACCATGCAGTACCAGACACGAGATAGATCTTCCAAAGAACAAGGCTTTTTTCGAACAAGCCAATTCATTTGGGACCCCGCGGATCCATTCTTTTCCCTATTCAAAGATCAGCCCTCTGTCTCTGTGTTTTCACGTCGAGAATTCTTTGCAGATGAAGAGATGTCAAAGGGGCTTATTGCTTCCCAAACAAATCCTCCTACATCTATATATAAACGCTGGTTCATCAAGAATACGCAAGAAAAGCACTTCGAATTGTTGATTCATCGCCAGAGATGGTTTAGAACCAATAGTTCATTATCTAATGGATCTTTCCGTTCTAATACTCTATCCGAGAGTTATCAGTATTTATCAAATCTGTTCCTATCTAACGGAACGCTATTGGATCAAATGACAAAGACATTGTTGAGAAAGAGATGGCTTTTCCCGGATGAAATGAAACATTTGATTCATGTAACAGGAGAAAGATTCCCCATTCCTTACAGGAGAAAGATTCCCCATTCCTTAGCCGTAAAGATATGTGCCCATGAAAAGGGGATTAAGTGGAACAGAATTGGCCGGATGGTAGAGTCGTGGAAACACTTGTTTCTTCCATCTTTTTGGCCTTAGCTCCATGGAACAATATGCTACTGCTGAAACATGGAAGAATTGAAATCTTAGATCACTATGTGTGGATGATATGAACTGCCTAAACAAGAATTCTTGAACGGCGAAAGAGCCTATTACTCGCTACATCAAACAATTTCTACTAATGAAACCATGTAAATCCATCGGAAAATACGCATGTCCGCTGAAATGGTTGTTGCTATCTGCTCCAATAACGAATCATTGGTTTCATTGAATAACTAAAGAAGATAGATAGACCTTTCTCTTCGTCTCAGGTCGATGGATCTCCCCAATTGGAAGATCTCCCATATGGATAATACACATTCCAGTTGACCGAGCCTAATTCTAATTGCTTTGTTCCGAAGCAAAGATATCCACGGAGGCGGGTTCGTCCTATT